ATGAGTCGTTGGGTCACGAGAACTAACCATAAGGATATTGGAACTATTTATTTTATTTTTGGAATATGGGCAGGTTTATTAGGAAGGGCTCTTTCTTATTGAATTCGAGTAGAACTTTCTCAGCCTGGATCTTTATTAAAAGACGAACAGTTATATAACTGTATTGTTACAGGTCATGGGTTAATTATAATTTTCTTTTTTGTTATACCAGTTATAATTGGAGGGTTTGGAAATTGATTAATCCCATTAATGTTAAAAACTCCCGATATAGCCTTTCCTCGGATAAATAATATAAGGTTTTGATTATTACCTCCTTCATTAACTTTATTATTATGTTCATTTTTAGTTGAATCTGGAAGAGGTACAGGGTGAACTATATATCCTCCTTTATCTGATAGGTTAGCACACAGAAGGAAAAGAGTAGACTTAACAATCTTCTCCCTTCATTTGGCAGGAGTATCATCAATTTTAGGTGCTATTAATTTTATTACAACTATACTTAATATACGGCCTCGAGGTATAAAAATACATTATTTACCATTATTATGTTGATCTATTTTAATTACAGCAATTTTATTACTACTTTCTTTACCAGTTTTAGCAGGAGCAATTACTATGCTATTAACAGACCGAAATTTTAATACTTCATTTTTTGATGCTAGAGGTGGGGGAGATCCTATTTTAATGCAAGGGTTATTCTGATTTTTTGGCCACCCTGAAGTATATGTATTAATTTTGCCTGGGTTTGGTTTATTAAGACATGCTATTTCATTCACTGCTAAAAAATCAATTTTTGGGAATATTGGTATAATTTATGCAATAATTTCAATTGGATTTTTAGGGTTTTTAGTTTGAGCACACCATATATTTATTGTAGGTATAGACGTAGATACACGTGCATATTTTACTGCAGCTACTATAATTATTGCTATTCCAACTGGAATTAAAATTTTTAGATGACTAATAACACTTCATGGAACAAAACTTGTTTTAACTCCTCTTCTTTTATGGTGTTTAGGGTTTATTTTTTTATTTACTTTAGGAGGTGTAACAGGGGTAATTTTATCAAGTAGATCTTTAGATATTGCACTACACGATACATATTATGTAGTAGCTCACTTTCACACAGTTTTGTCTTTAGGTGCTGTCTATACTATTTTTATTGGTTTTATTATATACTACCCTTTATTAACAGGATTAACATTTCATTCTCGAATACTTAAAGGACATTTTTTCTTAATATTTACAGGTGTAAATTTAACCTTTTTCCCTCAACATTTTTTAGGATTGATTGGTATACCTCGACGATATTCTGATTACCCTGATCATATAGCCGCATGGCATACTTTATCTAGATTAGGGTCTTTAATCTCTTTTGTTGCTACGTTTTTCTTTTTATTTTTACTTTGAGAAAGAAAATCTGCAAAACGAGTAACTATATGACCATTTTTTGAGGATTTTATTGCAACGCCTGCGAACTCGCATACACATGCTGAGTCGACGTTGATTTTGTGTTTTCCTAAATAAAAGCTTTTCCGACTGCTTCTAACAGTTTCCAGCAACACTTGCAGCTTTAAAATCACCCCAAATCAGCCTTTTTAAAGGTCCGAATTTCCCAGAGAATTTAGGACCTTTAAAAAGGCTGATTTGGGGTGATTTTAAAGCTGCAAGTGTTGCTGGAAACTGTTAGAAGCAGTCGGAAAAGCTTTTATTTAGGAAAACACAAAATCAACGTCGACTCAGCATGTGAATAAATAAAGTTCTTATTTTCCTTTGAATTGAAAATTCAATATTCTTTCTTAAACTAAAGAACTTTTAAAAGTTCTATGACAAAATAGTTCTTTTGCTTAAAAGGCAACTGCTGTAAAAGCTTTCATAATAAATTCTTAAAACAATAGTTTAAATCTTTGTTGTAAGCAAAGAAAATTAAGAATAAGTTTATTGCCTGTACAAGTTTAATAAAGTAACAAAAATATAAGCTTGAATTAAAGCAACAAAATATTCAAAGTATAGAAAAAAAACTCTTATAAAAAGTAAATATGGTTCAGGAAGAAATATAATTAAAGCAAAAATTACATGCCCCGCAATAATATTAGCTCTTAATCGAATAGCTAAAGTAATTGGTCGAATAAAAAATCTTACAAATTCAATACAAGCTAAAAATAATCTAAACAATTTTCTATCTGTTAAAACATTAACTTTTCTAAAAAATTTATTATTATCATATGTAAAACTACTAATTCATAATATATTGACAATTAATAAAGCTCCTAATACATTAAAAATGATAGAAACTGTATAACCATGAACCATAGGATAAAGTGATATAACTCTACTAAACCCAACAATACGAATTCTTATAGCTATAACAGAAGTTCATCCTCTTAAAGGTTTTGGTTCTGTAGATTGTATTTCTAAAACCGATCGAAGCGGATGTGAATAACCTATTATAAAAGTTCAAAGCCTAAGACATATAAATGCTAAAATTACATTTCTAAATGAAAATATAACTGTATTAAAAATAGTAAACATTTTTGTTGCTAATTTGCTCTTTGAGTATCAAAATCTCATGAACTAAGTTCTTAACAATTTATAAGACAATTATTCCTACAATATCCAAAATTGTTATTCAATTATTAAACTAATGCCTTATTAAAAATTCTTTTTATTTTTGGTCCTTTCGTACTAAAAAATATTTATTTCATAAAAGATAGAATCCAATCTGGCTCACACCGATTTTAACTCAGATCACGTAAGATTTTAAAAGCCGAACAGACTTACCTTTATAACTTTTGCACCATAAGGAAATCTTAGTCCAACATCGAGGTGGTGAATGTTTTCTTCAATAAGCACTTCCTGAAAACAATACACTGTTATCCCCGTGGTAATTTATTCTTATAATTTCTATTAGAAGGTCATTATAAATTTTAATTGCAGGAAAACTATTTCCTTTACGGCCCCAGCATAAGAAATATTTGCAATAGCAAATTATTCTGAAATTCAACGGGGTCTCTTCGTCTTTTTATATAATTTAAGCTTCTTCACTTAAAAATTAAATTTCTTTTTTATATAAGAGACAGTTTTAATTTCGTCTAGACATTGATACAGGTTCTCCATTAAAGAACAGTTGATTACGCTACCTTTGTATAGATTTTCTATAGCTGTTTAACATATCTAGTCACTGAGCAGTCTATACACTAAATAAATTCTTATTGCAATGTTTTTGGTAAACAGTCGAATTAAATATTTGCCGAGTTCCTTTTATATAATTAAATTCAAATAAATTTATTATTTTCTTTAGTACTTATTTTAAACATTATTTTTTATATTCTAAATATATATAATATTTTCATTAATTAAAATTTAACATTAAGTATTTTATATTTTTACATAATAATAATTATTGGCTACTTATAAGCCTTGATTTAAAAATAACTTGTTTTAAATAAATAATATTAAGCTTATCCCTAATACTATGATAAAAGCATTGATGCTTTTTGAAAAAACTAGCTATAATCAGACGTTAACGTTTCATTTCTATAAATAAATCTTTATGTAATAATGCTACATTATCATATAAGTTCTAAACTGTTTATTTATAACTCCTGATCAATCTAGTCCTCTGGATATCAATATTGTTTAGTTAAACCATCATACACAAGGTACATATTATTTATTACTATGCTTTTTTAATTATTTTCCTTTGCAGTAAAAATTTTAAAGAATATTTCGTAAAAACTACTTTATAATATCATATTTGTAATTTACAGTCTATTTATTGAAACAGAAAATTTTCCGAAAAAGGATTTTAAATCCTTTGTAATTTTCAATTTAAGGACACCTTCAGGTACCCTTACTATGTTACGACTTATCTTTAGTTTAAAGAGTGACGGGCGATATGTACTTTTTCAGGGTAATGTTTCATTTTAATATTTTAAACTTAAAATTACTTTTGAGTTCTATTTATTTTAAGGTTTCTCCTTAAATTCATATAATTGTATTTTACTTTAAACCTTTAACACTATATCTTGACCTGAGTTACTGCCTTTTAGGCGTTCTTCTATATATTTTTATAGTTATTGATAAACGGCGATATATAAGAAATTTAAAGGAAAAATTTAGCACGGGCTATTGTTTACAAAAGCAAAATCCCCCAATATTACTGAAAATAGCCAAGTTCTTTAAATTTTAAACGTGAACGTTTTTAATACTTCGGTTAGAAAATAAATTGATAAATAATAAGGTATCTAATCTTAGTTTTTCACATCAATTTCTTATATTGTGCTAAAATGAATGAAGTATCATTTAATTTCACTTTTACTAACGTTTTTTAGCATATGTTTCAACCTAAAAAAATAAGCTGAAGACTGAAGTATAACCGCAATTGCTGGCACTTCGATTTAAAACTCCTTGTAAGAACCTTAGTTTATCTTTAAATAATTACTAAATTTTATTTTCTGAAAACGCTTACGCTCTCATGGCTTGTGCCTTACAAACTTATTAAAGTTCAGAACAGTGAGAATTAAGTTTCAAAATTAAGTTCTAAGCTTAAATTATGTTCAAGGAGTTGACAGGGAAAACCCGCTTTTGAAATATCACTTCAATTATATTTATAATAATTCTGTCATCTTATTATTTTAATTTTAAATGTGGCAATTGTACATATTAATTTTACATAACTTGATTTAAAAAAATTTTTATACTAAGTTTATAATGGTAATTAAAAATTAACTAAGTTTTTCAAACTATCCTTTGTACCAGTTAAAATAATTTTTTTATGATTACTATTGTTAGATTAAAAATTGAGGTAATATCAAAGTAAACCTTAATAATAAATGATGAAATTTTATTTTTTCATTCTTATTGAGCATCCCAATTATTAATTTAAAATAAAAAAATATATTTAATGCTGAAGCTATAAAAAATAATAAAGAAAATATAAAAGAAATTTCGTAATTTAGAGATATAAAAGCTACAATTTTTAGCCAAGCCCCAGAAAAAGGGGGAATTCCTCTTAAAATTAACAAAGTTGTTAATAAAGGGATTTTATAATAATTCATCCTTGATCAATAATCAAACTCTGATTTTCTCCTAAATAAAAATAATAAAAGCACTAAAGGAAAATAAGTTAAAAAGTAAATAAACCAACTTTTAATTCTTATTGTAACAAATAATCTTAACCATCCAGTATGCCCTACAGAAGAACAAGCTAGTACACCTTTAACTTTTGTTTGAAAGATACCATAAACTGACCCTCATAAAATGGTTAATAATAAGAAGGCTGTTATTCTTTTTATAGGAAGTGTATTTAATACCCATAAAGGTAAAAGTTTTCTAAGACTAGATAAAAAAGCACCACCTAATCAAGGAGACCTTTTAATTACGTATAATATCCAAAAAGAAAATGGAAATACAGCCAATTTAATTATTATACTAATCAATAATAATGGAAACCTAGGTCCTATCCCCCCAAATAAAAAAATCAACCCAGCTAATGATTGAATAACAAAATAATAAACTAATCCTAAACCTAAAAGAGGCATTACAGCCATTAGATTTAATTCTAAAAATAACCACACTATCAGTCAAGTTGGTCTTATGCTAAATCCTAGGAGAGTTAAACTTCTAACAGAAATTGAAAATCAAAGTTTTAAGTAATTACTAAACATTTATAAAATTATAAGATTGACAATCTTATTTATTATAATCAACTTAAAGATCCTAAATACCATTCATAAACTAAACCCACTATTAAAATTAAACAAAAAACTCATCCTAAATAAGAAAATCTCTGAACTAAAGGAAGTAATAAAACAATTTCAAGATCAAACACAATAAAAACTATCCCTAATAAAAAAAAATGCAACCTAAAAGGTTTGTGTGCTCTTCTTACAGGTGAAAACCCACATTCAAAGGGATCTGTTCCTTGATCTGAGTTTTTAATCCTCAATAATTTTCCAATAATTAGTAAAATCGATAAGATAATCCTTCTTAAAAAAATAAACACCATTTTATAAATATTCTTTTGAGCCGAAATCAAATGCATGTGCTTATGCTTATATAGTTAAACTCAAAATCTTCAAGATTTTCAATCTTACGTTCTTATAAACTAAAGTTTCATTTAGCACATTAATTATTGAATTGTAAATTCATATTAGTAGCACTCTACAATGTTGCATTTATAAAGATTAGGATTTTGACATCCAATTTTGAATTAACAGTTCAAAAATAATAATCTGAATTAAATTTATTTTCTTTTAATTTACAAAATTAATGTTCACGTTAAACCAGAATTACAAATAATAGTAAATAGTTTAAATAAAATATAAGTTTGTGGGACTTAAGATAAATTTTACTTATGATTGTAAATATAAAACTAATAAGATTTTCTCTTATAAATGTTTCTTTAAGGGTGATCTTGGATTTTTATACATGTATTTTTAGCCTTAGAGTTATTATTATTACATCTTCTGTCGTATTTTATAGATGAGGGTATATGAGAAGAGAGCTTAATATGTCACGATTCTACAAATTAATTTTAGGTTTTGTAATAAGAATATTAATTTTAATTTCTTCTTCTAATTTGTTTTTTATTATAGTAGGGTGAGATGGGCTAGGGATTTTATCTTTTCTTTTAGTGATTTTTTATCAAAATGAAAGTTCTCTAGGGTCAGGTTTAATTACTTTTATATCTAATCGTGTAGGGGATGCCTTTTTATTAATTTTAATTTCTATGATAGGAATCTCAATAAATTGAAGTTTGATAAATAACTTTAGATTCATGATATTAATAATTTTAATGTTAGGTGCAATTACAAAAAGTGCTCAAATTCCATTTTCATCATGATTACCCCGAGCTATAGCTGCTCCAACCCCCATTTCTGCTTTAGTTCATTCTAGGACGTTAGTAACTGCAGGAGTTTTCTTATTAATTCGATTTAGAGATAAATTAAATTATAGGATATTTTTAGTCTTAGGAACACTAACATCTTTATTAGCAGGATTGTCTGGAATAGTTGAACATGATGTAAAAAAAATTATTGCTCTATCTACTTTAAGACAGTTAGGGATTATATTTATAAGTTTAGGTTTAAATATACCAGATGTTGCATTTTTTCATTTATGTACTCATGCTTATTTCAAAGCAATAATTTTTATTACAGCAGGAAGAATAATTGATTCTAACCTGGGAAATCAAGATATTCGTTTATATGGTTTAAATTTTAAAAATAGACCAATTATTAGTATATTTTTATTTTCTGGAAATATAGCTTTAATAGGATTACCTTTTATAGCTGGGTTTTATTCAAAAGATGCTATATTAGAGATATTTATAACAAGGAACCTTAATATAATATTAGTTATCTTATGTTGACTAGGGATTATAATAACAAGGGTCTATAGAACACGAATAATGATTTTAAGTTCTTGGATAATAAACTTTAATCCTAGATTTTATTTTAACTCAAGTTCATTAACATTTTATCCTTTGTTTGTATTAAATCTAGGAGCAATTAGAGCAGGCTCATTTCTTTCTTATTATTTATATTTTGACCCTTTTTTTAGAGGAAGGCTTTTAAAGTTATTACCTTTTATTATGTTTTTTTTAGGGGTTAGTATTAGGTTAATATTTTGAATAAAAGAATTAAAATTTATAATCTTCTCTAGAATCGGATTCTTAAATCCTATTTCAGAACTATTTACATCTACTCAAAAAAGGATTAAAAATTATATTTTAATCAGTGAATATGGTTGAATAGAAAAAATTCCTTCAAATATGAAAATAAGGTTTTACGACTTAAAAATAATAAATGGATTTTTATCAATTTTAGGTTTTATAGTACTATTAATATTTTAAATTTTTCCTATTATTCTTTTGCTTGACACGCAAATATGTAATTTTACACCTAGGAAATACATTCATTCTATAAAATCTTCAAAAGAAATAACTTCTAAGCAAATAGGTATGAAAGAATGGTTAGCACCACAAATTTCAGAGCATTGCCCATAAAATAACCCTATTCGGTTTGGTATAAATTGAACTTGATTTAATCGACCAGGAACTGCATCACATTTAATTCCTATAGAAGGAACTCTTCAAGAATGAATTACATCATCACTAGTAATAATTGCACGCACTATCTCATTAACTGGTAAAACTACTCGATAATCAGTCTCCAATAAACGGGGCTCTCCCACAGCCAAATCAGACTCAATAGTTATATATGAATCAAAAGCTAAATCTGTAAAATCAGCATATTCATAAGATCAATATCATTGGTGCCCTACTACTTTTAATGTTAAAAGGGGTTCCTTAACTTCTTCTATTGCGTATAATAAATTTATTCTTGGTACTGCCAATAGAATTAAAATAAAAGAGGGAAGAATAGTTCATAAAGCTTCTAATGTGTGACCTACTAATAAAGTATTGTTTACTAATGTGTTATTTAATAAAAATGCAATTAAATATAAAGTTATCACTAAAATTACTGTTATTACTATTATAGAATGATCATGGAAAATTATTATCCTTTCTATAATAGGCCTCGCTCTTTCTTGTAAATTAATTTTATGTCAAAATCTCATTTTTATTCCTTTGAACTTTAAATTCAAAATATTTTTAGCAATGTGAGAAAGATTATGGTATTTAAAAAATTTCTTTTATTGATTTATAATTTTTACTTTTATAATATTTTTATTTAGATCGGGGGCACTATTTAAATTAATTATCTTATTGGGGGTTACTTTAAGGATAGTATGAGTACTAGCTACACATATATCATCATGATGAAGATTAATTTTATTTCTAGTCTATATTTCAGGAGTCTTAATTTTATTTTCTTATTTTACCGCATTTTCATCTAAAGATGGGATAAAATTTTATACTAAATTTAGTTTTTTAATTTCAGTTTTGCTTACTTTTACGAATGAACTGGAAATTAGAGGAAGAAGAGTTATAAAAGAATGGGTGTTAGGTGATCCAATTTTGTATGTTATTATAGGTTCTATTTTATTTTTAATTTTAGTAATAACATGCATAATATGTTATAAATCGAAAGCACCTCTTCGTCCTTTTATAAAATTCTAATTTTAAAAATTAGTTATATAAACATGTCTTTACTACTTTATTTACTAATATTTAGGACAGTCTTTGAGCGATCTTTTTTTATATTTTTACTAAAATTAGAGTCAATTATTATGCTTATTTTTTTTCTTAGTTTTTACTATTACTTTACGGGTAACGCTTTAATTTGTATTCTTATAATAGCAGTTGTAGAAGGATGTATAGGATTAATTTGTTTAATTAGAAAAATTCGTAGGTCTGGGGATGATATGGCTTTAAGGTAAGTATGACTTAATTTTATTTGATTTGAAATCAAAATTTAGGATAGAATCCTTAAGTCTTTAAACATTTTTCACAGTAATTAAGAAAAAATAAAAGACTGTTGAAATTAAACCCATCACAATAAAAGGATCTTCCACTGGCATTATTCCAATTCAACCTAAAAATAAGAAATTTCTTAAAAAGAATCAAAATAAAATTTTATGAAAGGGACTAAAAGATCGACACCGTTTTATATTTAAAAAAGGTAAAATTAAAAGAACTAAAAGCCTTAATAGTAACATAACTACCCCTAAAAGTTTATTAGGAATTCTTCGAAGAATAGCATAAAAAGGTAAAAAATACCACTCTGGTAAAATATGTTCTGGAGTCATTATTGTATTAGCTTCCAAAAAATTTTCGGGATCTAAGAATGTAAATGGAAAAAAAGTAACAAATGCCATAAAAATAAATAACATTATTAAAACTGTAGTACCATCTGAAAGAGAAAAATAAGGGTGAAATCACACTATGTCGTCATAGTTTGCTAAACCTCTGGGCCCAGGTGTTAACTTTTCATGTAATAAAATTAAATGGATAAGAACTAAAACAGTTAAAACAAAAGGAGCAATAAAATGTAAAGCATAAAATCGAGTTAGTGTTGGGAGACCAATAGCGAACCCACCTCATAATCATTCCACTAATGTTTTACCAATAATAGGGATTACCCTTAATAAATTAGTAATTACAGTAGCAGCTCAGTAAGATATTTGACCTCAAACTAAGACATACCCTATAAAAGCTGTTAAAATCCTTAACACAAACAAGACTACACCTGTAGCCCAAGTTTTGTAATTTCGGTAAGAAGAAAAATATAAACCTCGTCCTACATGTATGTAAATACAAGCAAAAAACATAGATGCTCCATTAGCATGAATTAATCGTATTAACCATCCTATTTTTAAATCACGAGTAATATGTCTAATTCTATCAAAAGAAAATAAAATATGAGGAACAAAATGTGTAGCAAGTAAAAACCCTGTAATTAACTGAATTGCAAGACATCCCCCTAATATCGATCCATAGTTATAAAAGTAATTTAAATTAATTGAAGTAGGCAAATCATATAAAGCTGAAGTAGCTAGTTTTAACCCTTCTTTTTGACGTAATTGCAACATTTTTTAATCAAATAAAATTTAGAAAATTTTTTTAACAAAAATGATAGGCTATGTATATAAGCTGTTAGATTCATAATCTAGTGAAGGTTCTCCTCATTTTACTATGGCTAGTCTTTTATGTTTAATTTTTTTAATTCTCTCAATTGCTTTTTACACTATAGTAGAACGAAAAGTTCTTGGGCTAATAATAATACGCCTTGGACCTAATAAACCTTCATTCTTAGGGTTATTAGTTCCTTTAATGGATGCCCTTAAATTATTAACAAAAAATAAAATTAATCTTAAATTTGGTGTTAATTTTTATATAAATATTGGACCTATAATAAGATTTATATTAATACTTTTATTATGAGGTATTATACCTTTAAGAAGTAAAGAAAGATGTATTTGAAGATTATTATGATTTATATGTTTATCAGGATTAGGAGTTTACAGGGTTTTTTTAAGAGGATGAGGGTCAGATTCAAAATTTTCTTTTATAGGAGCTCTTCGGGCTGTAGCTCAGACTATTTCTTATGAGGTTTCTTTAGGGATTTTACTTATTTGTTTAGTGGTAAACATTTCTTCATTCGATCTTGATGATTTTAAAAAATTTCCTTCTTTATTATATTGAAGATCATTCTTATTCATTATCTGATTAATTAGGTGTTTAATAGAAACTAATCGTGCACCTTTTGATTTATCAGAGGGAGAATCTGAACTAGTAAGGGGATTTAATACTGAGTATGGAAGATTAAAATTTGCTTTATTATTTTTAGGTGAATACGGGATTATAATTTTTTTATCTTTATTAACTAGAATTATATTTTATTATATAGGGATAATGGTATTATTTCCTATAATTGCCATTTTTTTCATTTGGGCCCGTAGAGCTTACCCTCGTATACGGTATGATTCTATAATAAAGTTTATGTGAAAGATTATTCTTCCTGTTGTATTATCTTTTTTAACTATTTTAATTTAAAATAAGAATTATAATATACTTTTTAAGTTAAACAAACTATAAACCTTCAAAGTTTAAAATGAGAAATCAAGAGTATCTTATAAGTACTAAGTACAGTTGTTTTCCAAACAAAAAGTAAATTAATAAAATATGAGATCTTTTCATTTAGTTCATAAAAGGCTGTGGCCATTATTCAGCTCTCTTGGAGTATTGGGGATAGTTGTAGGTTTAGTTTTTTGATTTTATTACAAAATCTTTTTTGTAACTTTAATCTCTATGTGTTCTGTCATTATAACAAGGATTATATGATGACGAGATGTTACTCGAGAAAGAATAGGAAATCACACAACTAATGTTGTACAAGGTTTAAAATTAGGGATAATTTTATTTATTTTATCTGAAGTAATATTTTTTTTCTCATTTTTCTGGGCATTCTTTAGAAGAAGAGGGGCCCCTACAGTAGAAGTAGGATCTTGCTGACCTCCTGTAGGAATTGAAGTAATTAACCCTTTTCAAGTACCTTTATTAAATACATTAACACTCTTAACATCAGGTGTAACATTAACTTGAAGGCATCATTGTTTTTTTAATCAAGATTATAAAGGTGCAATTGTGGGACTTGGGCTATCAATTATATTAGGGTTTTATTTTACTATTCTTCAATGGCTAGAGTTTACAGAAGCATCATTTTCTATTAATGATAGAGTATATGGGTCAACATTTTTTGTAACTACCGGATTTCACGGTTTACATGTTATTATTGGTAGAATTTTTTTAGCAATTGGGCTTATTCGAATTACTTTACAGCATTTTTCATCTTCCCATCACACAGGATTTGAAGCTGCAGCTTGATACTGGCATTTTGTAGACGTTGTTTGGTTATTCTTATTTGTTTTTCTTTACTGATGAGCTAAATAATCTTCAAATATTTTATAAAAATTAAAATTTTGGGTTCCCTGAAGATCAAAAAAGATTTTAAAATAATTTTATTTGCATTAAAATTTTGGAGTAACTCCTGGAATCACATGTTTTTCTGTACCTTTAGTACGATTATTTTAACTTTTATATTAATTTTATTCTCATATTTTAATATATCTTCTTTATGTAATTTATGTTGGAATTGAGATAATTTTTCAAGAGCAATAATTATTTTATCTCTTTGAATTATAATGTTAATTTTTTTATCAGATTTAGGGTATTATCTTAAGTTATATATTTTAATTTTAACCATAGTAATTACATTTATTACGAAGAATTCTTTAATATTTTTTATCAGATTTGAATTTTCAATTATTCCTATTTTGCTCATTATTCTTTTGAAAGGCTACCAGCCAGAACGGCTAGAAGCAGGACTTAGGTTACTTTTATATACATTTTCTGCAAGAACCCCTTTACTTTTTTCTATTTTGTATTCTTATTATTATTTTTCTTCTTTTAATATTATATTTTTAAGTATTACAGCTTGACAATTTATAGTGCTATCAATAATTGGGTTCCTTGTGAAATTACCTATATGAAGATTCCATTTATGGTTACCTAAAGCTCATGTAGAAGCCCCAGTTGGAGGGTCAATAATTTTAGCGGCAATTATATTAAAACTTGGGATGTATGGAATTTACCGATTATTTTCATTGGTTAATCCTCAAATAAAGCAAATAAGGTTTATTCTAATGACTGTTGGATTTATTGGGATAATTATAAGAAGTTTAATATGTTTTATAAGATCAGATATTAAAACTTTAATTGCTTATAGGTCAATTTCTCATATATCTCCAACATTAATAATCTTATTACAATTTAATTCTGTTAGATTTTTAACAATTATTTTACTGGCTGTTTCTCACGGATTTTCTTCTTCTTTAATATTTTTTACTGGTAATTTATTATATTTAAATAGAAAAAGTCGTAGAATAATAATTCAAAAAGGTAATCTAATTTCAAACCCAAATATAATCTTTATTTTATTTTGAGCTATTGTCTTTAACTTATCAGTCCCTCCTTTTCTAACTTTTTTTTCAGAAGTTATAGTAATACTAGCAAGATTTATACAAAGGTATTCAGTAATCCCTGTATTTTTTATTTTAGTACTGACTACAGGAGCTTATAATATTTATATATATGTAAACCTAGGGTTTGGTAAAGAAAAATTATTAAACACAAAATTTATTAAAAGAAAAGAATGACTAGTATTTTTTCTTCATAGAGTACCTTTAGTTTTTATCCCTTTCCTGTTTTAACTTGTATAATAAATTTTTTAATATTAAAACCTCTTAAGTTCTATGTAGAATATCAAATTGCAAATTTGAAGGATGTAGAGGTC